CTAACATTAAGAACCTTTCATACTGGCGGAGTATTCACCGGCGGTACTGCAGAACATGTACGAGCTCCTTCTAATGGAAAAATAAAATTCAATGAGGATTTGGTTCATCCGACACGTACACGTCATGGCCATCCTGCTTTTCTATGTTATATAGATCTGTATGTAACGATTGAGAGTCAGAGTATTATACATAATGTGAATATTCCACCAAAAAGTTTGATTTTAGTTCAAAATGATCAATATGTAGAATCCGAACAAGTAATTGCTGAGATTCGCACGGGAGCATCCACTTTTCATTTTAAAGAAAGGGTTCGAAAACATATTTATTCTGACTCACAAGGAGAAATGCACTGGAGTACCGATGTGTACCATGCACCTGAATATACATACGGTAATGTTCATCTGTTACCAAAAACAAGTCATTTATGGATATTATCGGGAGGTCCGTGCAGATCCAGTATAGTGCCTTTTTCGATCCAGAAGGATCAAGATCAAATCAATGTGAATTCTCTTTTTGTTGAACAGAGATACATTTCTGATCTCTCAGTGACTAATGATCGAGTGAGACACAAAATTTTTAGTTCGGATCCTTCCGGGCAAAAGGGGGGCGGATTTTTGATTATGATTCAGGACCTGATCGAATCGTATCTAATAGTCAATTTCTATATCCTGCCATTCCCCACGAGAATTCCGATTTATTGGCGAAGAGGCGAAGAAATCGATTTCTTATCCCATTCCAATATGATCAAGAACAAGAAAAAGAACTAATGTGCCCTTATGGTATCTCGACGGAAATACCCATAAATGGTATTTTACGTAGAAATAGTATTCTTGCTTATTTCGACGATCCGCGATACAGACGAAGCAGTTCAGGAATTACTAAATACGCAACTATAGAAGTTGATTCAATTGTTAAAAAAGAGGATTTGATTGAGTATCGAGGATCAAAAGAATTTAGACCGAAATATCAAACGAAAGTAGATCGATTTTTTTCATTCCCGAAGAAGTGCATATCTTACCCGGATCTTCGTCCATAATGGTACGTAACAATAGTATCATTGGAGTAGATACACGAATCACCTTAAATATAAGAAGTCGAGTGGGTGGACTAGTGCGAGTGGAGAGAAAAAAAAGAATTGAATTGAAAATCTTTTCTGGGGATATCCATTTTCCTGGAGAGACAGATAAGATATCCCGGCATAGCGGCATCTTGATACCACCTGGAGTGGTAAAAAAAATTCTAAGAAATCGAAAAAGAAATGGAAAAATTGGATCTATATCCAACGAATCACACCCACCAAGAAAAAGTATTTTGTTTCGGTTCGACCTGTAGTCACATACGAAATAGCTGATGGTATAAATTTACCAACGCTTTTCCCCCAAGATCTGTTGCAGGAAAGGGATAATATGCAACTCCAAGTTGTCAATTATATCATTTCGGGAAATGGCAAACCTAGTCGAGGAATTCCTCAGACAAGTATTCAATTAGTACGGACTTGTTTAGTATTGAATTGGGACCAAGACCTAAAAGGTTCTCTAGAAGAAATTCATGCTTCCTTTGTTGAAGTAAGGACAAATGATCTGATTCGAGATTTCATAAGAATTGACTTAGTGAAGTCCCCTATTTCGTATACCGGAAAAAGGAATGATACGTGGGGTTCGGGATTAAACCCTGATAGTATATCAGATTGTACCAATATCAATCCTTTTTATTCTAAGGCGAGGCTTCCATCATTTACCCAACCTAAAGGAACTGTTCGTACCTTGAGAAATAAAGAATATCAATCGTTGATAATTTTGTCATCATCCGATTGTTATCAAATTGGCCCATTCAAGGATTCGAAATATAACAAGACGACAAACTGTCACAATATTACAAAAGAATTAATTAAAGAAGATTCCCCGGTTCCCATTAGCAATTCGTTGGGTCCATTAGGATCTGTACCAAAATTTTTGAATTTTTATTCATTTTCTCATTTAATAACTCATAATCAGATTTTGTTAAAAAAATATTTGCTACTTGACAATTTAAAGCATACTTCCCAAGTGATGAAATATTTTTTACTGGATGAAAATGGCAAAATTCATAATACCGATCCATGTAGAAACATTTTTTTAATCCATCCCATTTGAATTGGTACTCTCTCCATCACGATTTTTTTTACGAGACACCCATAACAATTAGCCTGGGGCAGTTCATTTGTGAAAATGTATATATATTCGAATATGGACCACACATAAAATCGGGTCAAGTTCTAATTGTTCAGTTTGACTCCTTAGTAATAAGATCAGCTAAGCCCCATTTGGCCACTCCAGGAGCAACCGTTCACGGTCATTATGGAGAAATACTTTACGAAGGAGATACTTTAGTTACATTTATATATGAAAAATCGAGATCCGGTGATATAACACAAGGTCTTCCAAAGGTGGAACAAGTATTAGAAGTACGTTCGATCGATTCAATATCGTTAAACTTAGAAAAGAGGGTTGAAGGTTGGAATGAACGTGTCACAAGAATTCTTGGAATTCCTTGGGGATTCTTGATTGGCGCTGAGTTAACCATAGCGCAAAGTTGTATCTCTTTGGTTAATAAGATCCAAAAAGTTTATCGATCTCAGGGGGTGCAGATCCATAATAGGCATATAGAGATTGTTGTACGTCAAATAACATCAAAAGTGTTGGTTTCAGAAGATGGAATGTCTAATGTTTTTTCACCCGGAGAACTTATTGGATTGTTGCGAGCCGAACGAACAGGACGTGCTTTGGAAGAAGCGATCCGTTATCGAGCCATCTTAGTGGGAATAACGAGGGCATCTCTAAATACTCAAAGTTTCATATCTGAAGCGAGTTTTCAAGAAACCGCTCGAGTTCTAGCAAAAGCTGCTCTACGAGGTCGTATTGATTGGTTGAAAGGTCTGAAAGAGAATGTTGTTCTTGGGGGGATGATACCCGTTGGTACCGGATTCAAAGGATTAGTGCACCATTCAAGGCAACACAACAACATCCCATTGGAAATCAAAAAGAGGAATCTATTCGAATTCGAGGGGGAAATGGGAGATATTTTGTTCCACCATCGACAATCATTTGGTTCTTGCATCCAAAAGACTTTCCATGAAACATCCGAACAATCTTTTGGTTTTGGGAGATTTAATGATTCCTAAGAACTTGACTTGATTCTTTTCTATTTGCTATCCGGTTGATTTGATAATAAATAAAGATAATAACGAATAGAAAGGAATTCATCGTTTGGCCCGTGTATCAACGGTTAATCTCTGGTCTCAGGTTCCGTCGGAACAATTATTTATTTCAAGATACCGCTTTCTTAAAAAAAGAAGTGTGGGGAGAAATGACAAGAAGATATTGGAACATTAATTTGGAAGAGATGATGGAAGCAGGAGTTCATTTTGGTCATGGTACTAGGAAATGGAATCCTAGAATGGCACCTTACATCTCTGCAAAGCGTAAAGGTATTCATATTATAAATCTGACTAGAACTGCTCGTTTTTTATCAGAAGCCTGTGATTTAGTTTTTGATGCAGCAAGTAGGGGAAAACACTTCTTAATTGTTGGTACAAAAAATAAAGCAGCTGATTTAATAGCATCGGCTGCAATAAAGGCTCGGTGTCATTATGTTAATAAAAAATGGCTCGGTGGTATGTCAACGAATTGGTCCACTACAGAAACGAGACTTCAAAAGTTCAGGGACTTGAGAGCAGAACAAAAGACGGGTAGATTTAACCATCTCCCGAAAAGAGATGCGGCGATGTTCAAGAGGCAGTTATCTCACTTGCAAACATATCTAGGTGGGATCAAATATATGACGGGGTTACCCGATATTGTAATCATCGTTGATCAGCAAGAAGAATATACAGCTCTTAGAGAATGTGTCACTTTGGGTATTCCAACGATTTGTTTAATCGATACAAATAGTGATCCAGATCTCGCAGATATTTCGATTCCAGCCAACGATGATGCTATTGCTTCAATCCGATTGATTCTTAACAAATTAGTATTCGCCATTTGTGAGGGTCGTTCTAGCTATATAAGAAATCGTTGATTAATAATAAGATAAGTCAATGACTTCGGGAACTCGCTAAATTTATTGAATCGGTTACTATTTATGAATCTACAAAAAGAGATCAAACTCCTTTGGGATATTATGTGATTACTTGGTATCCTCAAAATATAATTAAAGTGGGTGAAGTCAAAAAGCAATGGTTGAATCAAAATAATTCCTTTAAGTTCTATTTCTGTCAGAGGGCAATATGAATGTTCTACCATGTTCCATGAACACACTAAAAGGTTTATACGAAATATCCGGTGTAGAAGTAGGCCAACATTTCTATTGGCAAATAGGGGTTTCCAAATCCATGCCCAAGTACTTATTACTTCTTGGGTTGTAATTGCTATATTATTAGGTTCGGCCGCTATAGCTGTTCGGAATCCACAAACCATTCCGACCGACGGTCAGAATTTCTTCGAATATGTCCTTGAATTCATTCGAGATTTGAGCAAAACTCAGATTGGTGAAGATTATGGCCCTTGGGTTCCTTTTATTGGAACTATGTTCTTATTTATTTTTGTTTCTAACTGGTCCGGTGCTCTTTTACCTTGGAAAATCATACAGTTACCTCATGGGGAGTTAGCTGCACCCACGAATGATATAAATACAACTGTTGCTTTAGCTTTACTCACGTCAGCGGCATATTTCTATGCGGGTCTTACCAAAAAAGGATTGGGTTATTTCGGTAAATACATTCAACCAACTCCAATTCTTTTACCAATTAACATCCTAGAAGATTTTACAAAACCTTTATCACTTAGTTTTCGACTTTTCGGGAATATATTGGCTGATGAATTAGTGGTTGTTGTTCTTGTTTCTTTAGTACCTTTAGTAGTTCCTATACCCGTCATGTTCCTTGGATTATTCACAAGTGGTATTCAAGCTCTTATTTTTGCAACTTTAGCCGCGGCTTATATAGGTGAATCTATGGAGGGTCATCATTGACTAGCTTTCAAAAAAACTTTTTTTGAAAGCTATACCAATTAATGTTCCTGGGCGTTTCAAGAAAATTCACTTGGGAAATATGAATGATTTCATTCAGCGATTAACCGAAATTGTAAAAATTTTAATGAATTTAATCAATAATAAACCAAATTGGGATATGTAATAATTTTTTCCCTCCTTTTGGATCCATGCGAAATAATGATAAATAAAGGAAAGAGAAGAAAGAGTTTACAAAGAGAATTTTTTGTTTAGGGATCGGGAGCTAGGTATGTTATAAACAAACTTCTATGTATATTTCGAAGAATGATTTTCGAATCCGATTTATTCAATAGAAAATGTGGATGGTTTACGTTCTGGAAGAAAGACATGTATATGTCATATTAGATATTACGTAGTTATCTATGGATTATCCATATTCCATATACATCATATATATATTCTATTCTTTCTATATTCTTTCTCTTTATCATCCCACTATAGATTCCTGTTTGTGTTTCGTTTGTAACTATGAATTCAATGAATAAATAGATGAAGCCAAGCATAGATAATAGATAAGAAAAAGAATGAAGAATTGAAATTCTAGTTCGGAACAAAGAAATGGAGGAACTAGAATTGTATGGATTTACAAAAGGATTCCATGGATAGAAACTAAAAACCAGATATCGAAGTAGTTTTGATGATTCAGTAATATCATCATTTCAATCAATTTTGAGTTCTTAGTAACTTCGTCGGATAGATCTTAGTGATGGAATAAGATGGAAAAATTCATAATTCATTGGTTGATTGTATCATTAACCATTTCTTTTTTTTTTGGTACGAGGAGCTCACCATGAATCCACTGATTTCTTCCGCTTCTGTTATTGCTGCTGGATTGGCCGTAGGCCTTGCTTCTATTGGCCCTGGAGTTGGTCAAGGTACTGCTGCAGGTCAAGCCGTAGAAGGTATAGCAAGACAACCAGAAGCAGAGGGTAAAATAAGAGGTACTTTATTGCTTAGTCTGGCTTTTATGGAAGCTTTAACAATTTACGGACTGGTCGTGGCATTAGCACTTTTATTTGCTAATCCTTTTGTTTAATCCTCAAAATGGAAAAAAGACATACTTTTTTCTTATTTGATTGGCGCCGCTTGCTTCTTTGAATTATATCAACATTTCACTTCGACAATTACTTAGTTGTTGAGATAAGATCCCGTGGGAAGGAATGATTTGAGGATAAGGAATTAGCAGATCCACTCGCTTTCTTCCTTCCCGTCCTTAGTCCAATGAAAACTTTTTTACTTTTAGTAAAGGGCGCGTTGCAACAATCGAGGTATTTCTCAATTGAAATGAGAACCAGTGCCTAATAAGGCAAGTATCTTATGGAGAATTTTCATTGAAATAATGGAGAAAATCCTCCATTTTCAAATGAAATGAATCCATATTAATTTCCTTATTTCTATTTCTAAATTTTCTTTCTATTTAGAAATAAGGAAAATAAGGAAATTAATAAAAAGAAATCAATAATAAAAAATGAGATGAAGGGAAAAGAACTTTGTTCTATTTTGTTAGTCCTATCTATAAGAGGAGAGAGAGCCTATGAAAAATGTAACCGATTCCTTCGTTTCCTTGGGTGACTGGCCATATGCCGGGAGTTTCGCCTTTAATACCGATATTTTAGCAACAAATCCAATAAATCTAAGTGTAGTGCTTGGTGTATTGATCTTTTTTGGAAAGGGAGTGTGTGCGAGTTGTGTATTTCAAGAATAGGCTGGATAAAAATCCAACTGGCTTCTTTTTTCTTTTTTTATAAATTAGGAAAGAAGGGTGCGTGATCCCAACGAATTACTTCTGAATAAATTAAGAAATCATATGTAAGAACCATAGCATTTCGTAACTCATTGGTAAATCCACTTTGATTCTCTATAAACCAATAATGTGGGACTATTAACATGGTTAAAGCTAAAGCGGTTGAAGTCTAGGCATAATACGGTATTCTTTCTACCATCACGTTAGTACGAGGATGGTTTCAAATCAAAATCAAAATGAATAATTTATTCGATATAGAACACTCATATCCATAAAATGATTTGAACCAGTGACTGGAAAAAGAATGGGGTACCTCATCCGTTTTTTATCCAATGCTGAATGGACGACCTATCTATAAAATAAGAAGAGTTCTTGGGATTTAAAGGAAAAAAACTTAACTTAATAAGAATAAAAAAAGAAACAACTTTGCCGACAATTACAGATTTTTTTGTCTGGTCGGAAGAGTCCTCCAAATATTCTGGTCTTTTATTAGTTGTTATCTTTTGGAATATGAACAGAGAAGAGAGGGCAGGCTCATTACATTAAAAGATATGGGAATGTACTATTAAGTAACTGAGCGTGAGAGCCAAATGAATTGAAAGATTCATGTTTGGTTCGGGAAGAGATTATGGACGTTTTGAAATGAATGGGCAGATAATCTACTTTCATTAAGTGATTTATTAGATAATCGAAAACAGAAGATTTTGAG